AATTTCCTTGTTGTCAATATTGACATGTACAATGGGACTCTATCTTTATTCTCGTCCGATTAATCAGTTATCTATCAGACTGTGGAGTGAATGATTTGATCAATTCATATTCGATCCTTTCTTCAACTTGGAATCGATTTCAAACAATTATTTTTATTTTATTTCCTTTTTCATATAAATATCCAAAAAAGGAGATTCGGGTTGTCGGTTATCATTTAAGATTTAAGATAGGAATTCAGTACATATGTATAACATATGTATATAGGGTTAGCCTTTATTTTATCTTTTCTGTAGTTTTGGCGGAAGGATTCCTTTACTTTACTTTACTAATGCAAGGCAGTCAACTCCATTTGTTAGAACAACTTCCATTGAGTCTCTGGACCTATCCTTTTTTCTGTCTTTATAAACTTTTGTTTGTTTTCGGAAAACAGGATTTGGCTCAGGATTACCCATTTTTTATTCCAGGGTTTCCCTGAATTTGAAAGTTATCACTTAGTAAGTTTCCATACCAAGGCTCAATCCAATTAAGTCCGTAGCGTCTACCAATTTCGCCATATCCCCCCCTTTTGTTTTGAGATTAAGATCTTTTTGTGCCATTTTCTTTTTCTTTCATTTGTATTCTACTGGAACTGTTGAAGTCATTAAATATGGATTCCTATAGTTTCCTCTTAGTTATTATTCTTCTTTATTATTAATTATTAAAATATTAAAATTTCTTTTTAATATTTCTTGTCGACCTTCTTTCATCTGTATCCGAGACTCTTATTTGGTCTAATCAGAAACGATTCTATCATTTCTGTATCCGCAATTCAATATGTATGTATATATATATCATATTTATTATATATTATATGACTCTCCTACTCTTATTTTTTATCGCGTAATTTGGAGTACTCGAACGGTCAATTCTTTTCTATTTTTTTTTCTATATTCATTTCTATATTCATATTTCATTTCTATATTCATATTTTATTCCTATATTGATATTAATTATGAATAACTAAGAATGAAAAGAATAAAGAATTCAAAATTAATAGCTAAAATTGGAGTAGTTTGCTAAATTCCTATGCATATACAATTTCTCTTATAGGAGCCCGCTTAGCTCAGAGGTTAGAGCATCGTATTTGTAATGCGATGGTCATCGGTTCGACTCCGATAGCTGGCTTTTCTCTATTTATTTTCTTTTTTATTTATTTTCTTTTTTTTTTATTTATTTTTACATGATTGATAATGTCTTTTTGAAATAAAAGAATATTGAAAAAGGCTTCTCCCCCACCCTTTTTTTTTTCCAAAGGTCAACGATTATATTATTAATATTATTATTGAATATTTTCTTTTTTTAATATTTTCTTTAATATTTTCTTTTTTGATATTATTTGGTAAGAACTTACAATTATGAATAAAAATGAAAGTGGTTCAATCTCTGCAGAAGAAATCAAGAACAAGAAAAAAGGACCTTTTTTTTTCTATAAACATTTTTTGTTTCTATACAACTACAATTACAATAAAATATAAAAACAATCAAATACAAAAAGGTCCGGGATCTTGATACAATCCATCTCATTATTCTCTGTAGTATAATCTCATTATTATCTGTAGTATAATACTCCAGTAGAGCTTTTCTCATTTATCATATTTCTCCTGTAGTTCAGTTTGAATTTAGGTTTATGAAATTTCAATAAAAATAAAAAAAAAAATAAGGAGTCTTTATGTCACGTTACCGAGGGCCTCGTTTCAAAAAAATACGACGTCTGGGGGCTTTACCGGGACTAACTAGTAAAAGACCGAAAGCCGGGGGCGATCTTAGAAATCAATCGCGTTCTGGTAAAAAATCTCAATATCGTATTCGTTTAGAAGAAAAACAAAAATTGCGTTTTCATTATGGTCTTACAGAACGACAATTACTTAAATACGTTCGTATTGCCGCAAGGGCCAAAGGATCAACAGGTCAGGTTTTACTACAATTACTTGAAATGCGTTTAGATAACATACTTTTTCGATTGGGTATGGCGTCAACTATTCCTCGAGCCCGCCAATTAGTCAATCACAGACATATTTTAGTTAATGGTCGTATAGTAGATATACCGAGTTATCGCTGCAAACCCCAAGATATTATTACAGCAAGGGATGAACAAAAATCTAGAGCTATGATCCAAAATTCTCTGGATTCATTTCCCCAGGAGGAAGTACCAAAACATTTGACTCTTCACCCAATCCAATATAAGGGATTGGTCAATCAAATACTAGACAATAAAGGGGTCGGCTTGAAAATAAATGAATTGCTAGTCGTAGAATATTATTCTCGTCAGACTTAAACCTAAAAGAACAAGGGAAGGGTTCGGACAATTTTGCCGCCTGTCGCCTAAGTAAAGAGACCTAAAGTAAGAGATTAATTGGGGTATTTTTTCCCATTCCTATATCATAAAATGATAGGGATATTTTCATTCCTTGTCGATTCTTTCTAGTATTTTCTGTACCGCAGAAATGAGGAATAGAAAATCTATATCAAGTAATGGTCTAACTGGTAGAATAAAGTTCTCTATTGTTATGTGATTTGATACATTGCGGGTAGTAACGTTGATAAGTTAGGTGAAAGTGCGGAAAGAGAGGGATTCGAACCCTCGGTAAACAAAAGCCTACATAGCAGTTCCAATGCTACGCCTTGAACCACTCGGCCATCTCTCCTACATAATGATTATGGCCCAGAAACCGAATGAATCGCGAGTCATTCATATTCGATTATTAGATAGGTATAGTCCGTACAATTCATTCTAATTATAAAACTAATTATAAAAAAAATAGGAAACTTTTAATCAAATAAAGACCTTTCCTTCAGGACTAGGGGATAAAGAGAATTTTTTTTTATGAGTGGAGTTCGTTTTTATGTTATTTCGTACTGTAGAATTCCTTTTTTGTGGGATCGTTTTCTCATTTTCTCACGGGAGGTAATTAAAAAAATTATAAAATGAATTGCTACCTATACCTATGCCTAGATCCCGTATAACTGGAAATTTTATTGATAAGACCTTTTCAATTCTAGCCAATATCTTATTACGAATAATTCCGACAACTTCGGGAGAAAAAGAAGCATTTACCTATTACAGAGATGGTGTGATTTGATTTTTTTTATTTCCCGCTTCAAGTCTTAGAAGAAAGACGCAGTAGTCGGGATAGAAAGATTTGAAATAACTCTACACTCGATGAAGGTGAAGTTTGAGAATAAAAACAATTCCTTCTGTCGTGTATCCCCGATTAATGCAGCCTCAGATGCTTCAATTGTCGGTTCTAGCATTGAGCGAAAGGTGTTATGCCTATGGTTAGGGTATGGGTTCTATATTGCAGGTTAATCTTACTCCAATCCTACCAATAGGCGGCATAGAGGAAGAAGCACTACGCCTAGGAATCAACAACACACGAAAACTTTGTTATAAATTCTCCCTTTTCCTTATTGGGATCAGGACTAAGAAGAGTGGTTGGGACAACAAGCATCCATCTCGTTCGTACTTTGGATACCCGTATAACCATCGAAGACTGTTGAAGTGACTAATTCCTAGAAAGTGAAGAAGGTTGAGGACAAAGAAATTGTTGGAGTTAACTTAACATTTTTATCTAATACCAACATGCTTGATGTTAAGAAAAGATCTTTTGCAGGAAGGTTGGCTAGAGATTTCTTGTAAAAACACTAGCCCCGTTCAGTTCATAATGAGAATATTGAATTCCTTTTTGATTCTATGTATTATTCTCATTATGCACATAAAGGAGGAGGAGCCGTATGAGATGAAAATCTCACGTACGGTTCTGGAACGGAGATTCTTTGAATCGAATGACTACCGTAACGGATGTCTGCTCAATCCGAAGGAAATTATGCAGAAGCTTTACAGAATTATTATGAAGCTATGCGACTAGAAATCGATCCCTATGATCGAAGTTATATACTATATAATATAGGCCTTATTCACACAAGTAATGGAGAACACACAAAAGCTTTGGAATATTATTTTCGGGCACTAGAACGAAACCCCTTCTTACCACAAGCTTTTAATAATATGGCCGTGATCTGTCATTACGTGCGACTATCTCCACTATAGAAAGAAAAGAGAAAGAAAGAGCAAAATTGACTAGTAAAAAACAATAGGCTTTCTACATATGCATCGTCCAAAAAAACGATTTTTATCAGCTGTAGCAAAGAAAAAACTTCATAGAAGTCGAAATATGAAGAAATATGCCTAGATATTTGAGTCTATGGATAAAGAATCTAATTGATTGATAGAGGAAGCCCCGTAAAGATCAATTAGCGAGATTTTTGGCCGATACAATAAAAAAAACTGCTTACTTATGTCATAATATGAGAGAAAATGTCATAATATGAGATAAAAGTTAGGAATCGCCTTATGTAAGAGAGTCGATCCCCTAAAGTATTGAGCAGCGGTGTAGCATCAGATCCCAAAGATAGTAAGTCTTTTCTTTCTTATGAAGAAAGGTCTTTTTCAAAGATTCTATATCTATTCTATATAAATTTCTAGATGATATATAAAACCGAGATAGTTACCTTTCAGAAAAGTCTAACGATAAGAGACTGCCTACGTTTGTTTTATTCTTCTGAAGGTGGGAGAAAAGATAAAACTGATTATTAATCAAATCAAAATTCAAGTTTGAAACTCACGTAATTAGCCTCTTTTGGTTAATTCTAGAAAAAAAAAAAAAAAAAATGGGGCAATTAACTGTGGAGCCGTATGAGGTAGGAAACCCTCAAGTACGGTTCTAAGGAAAGGAAATTACTCGTCTATTCCTATTCCGACCGAGGAGAACAGGCCATTCGGCAGGGCGACTCTGAACTTGCGGAGGCTTGCTTCGATCAAGCCGCTGAATATTGGAAACAGGCTATAGCGCTTACTCCTGAAAATTATATTGAAGCACAGAATTGGTTGAAGATCACAAGGCGTTTTGAATAAGATAAAGAAGACTCTCTTTTATTTTTTATTATTTATTTAGTATTTGTT